GTCCTTGTAGCTTACACAAAGCATGACACTGAAGATGTCAAGACGGCTGACCACACACACCCAAGGACAAAAGACTTAGTCCTAACCTTACTGTTAGTTGTTGCTAGGTTTATACATGCGAGTATCCGCGCGCCAGTGCAGACGCCCTGGACCCCTTACCCCAAAGGCAGATAGGAGCAGGTATCAGGCTCACCTTTACTGTAGCCCAAAACGCCTGGCAATTGCCACGCCTCCACAGGTTCTCAGCAGTAGTTAATATTAAGCAATGAGTGTAAACTTGACTTAGCCATAGCAACCTAGGGTCGGTAAATCCTGTGCCAGCCACCGCGGTTATACAGGAGACCCAAATTAACATTATAACGGCGTAAAGAGTGGTCACATGTTATCCAAGTAGCTAAGATTAAAAAGCAACTGAGCTGTCATAAGCCCAAGATGCCCATAAGGCCTCCGTCCTCAAAGAAGATCTTAGAACAACGATTAATTGAAACCCACGAAAGCCAGGACCCAAACTGGGATTAGATACCCCACTATGCCTGGCCCTAAATCTTGATGCTCTACTTTACCTGAGCGTCCGCCCGAGAACTACGAGCACAAACGCTTAAAACTCTAAGGACTTGGCGGTGTCCCAAACCCACCTAGAGGAGCCTGTTATGTAATCGATGATCCACGATACTACCTGACCATTCCTTGCCCAGAACAGCCTATATACCGCCGTCGCCAGCCCACCTTTACTGACAGCCCAACAGTGGGCGCAATAGCCCCCACCCGCTAATAAGACAGGTCAAGGTATAGCCTATGGAATGGAAGCAATGGGCTACATTTTCTAAGCTAGAACACACGGCAAAGGGACTTGAAACAGTCTCTTGAAGGCGGATTTAGCAGTAAAGAGAGACCATAGAGCCCTCTTTAAGCCGGCCCTGGGACACGTACATACCGCCCGTCACCCTCCTCAAAGGCGAACCAACACCCACATACCTAATAAGCTATCCAGCCAAAGAGGAGGTAAGTCGTAACAAGGTAAGTGTACCGGAAGGTGCACTTAGAACACCAAGACGTAGCTTTAATGAAAGCATTCAGCTTACGCCTGAAAGATATCTGTTCAAACCAGATCGTCTTGATGCCAGATTCTAGCCCAATCGACATGACCCGGAATAACAAAGCTACTTCCTAAACCCAACTAAAGCATTCATCAGTCCCAGTATAGGCGATAGAAAAGACACCATTGGAGCGATAGAGACCACGTACCGTAAGGGAAAGATGAAATAGAAGTGAAACAAGTCAAGCTATAAAAAGCAAAGATCAACCCTTGTACCTTTTGCATCATGGTCTAGCAAGAAAAACCAAGCAAAATGAATTGAAGTTTGCCACCCCGAAACCCAAGCGAGCTACCTGCGGGCAGCTATTATTGAGCGAACCCGTCTCTGTTGCAAAAGAGTGGGATGACTTGCTGGTAGAGGTGAAAAGCCAACCGAGCTGGGTGATAGCTGGTTGCCTGTGAAACGAATCTAAGTTCACTCTTAATTCTTCTCCAAGGAAACAACAAACCCTAATGAAGCGAATTAAGGGCTATTTAAAGGGGGTACAGCTCCTTTAAAAAAGAATACAATCTCGACGAGCGGATAAGTAACCTGCACATATCTATTGTGGGCCCTCAAGCAGCCATCAACAAAGAGTGCGTTAAAGCTCAGTAACTCAAAAATATCCTAACTTTACGAATCCCTCCCCACTAACAGGCCAACCTATACCCAAATAGGAGAATTAATGCTAGAATGAGTAACCAGGGTACTCCCTCTACGACGCAAGCTTACATCCATACATTATTAACAAATACCCAATATACGACTAATCCAACAAGCACAGTATTAATCACATTGTTAACCCGACAGAGGAGCGTCCATTAAGAAAGATTAAAACCTGCAAAAGGAACTAGGCAAACCCGTCAAGGCCCGACTGCTTACCAAAAACATAGCCTTCAGCAAACCTAAAACAAGTATTGAAGGTGATGCCTGCCCGGTGACCCGATGTTTAACGGCCGCGGTATCCTAACCGTGCAAAGGTAGCGCAATCAATTGTCCCATAAATCGAGACTAGTATGAATGGCTAAACGAGGTCTTAACTGTCTCTTGCGGGCAATCGGTGAAATTGATCTCCCTGTGCGAAAGCAGGGATAAACCCATAAGACGAGAAGACCCTGTGGAACTTCAAAACCAGCGGCCACCCCAAAATACATACACACCCACTGGGCTCACTTATACACTAAGCCACTGGCCCGCGTTTTTCGGTTGGGGCGACCTTGGAGAAAAACAAATCCTCCAAAAATTAGACCAACCCTCTAGACTGAGAGCAACCCCTCAACGTGCTAATAGCAACCAGACCCAATATAATTGATCTATGGACCAAGCTACCCCAGGGATAACAGCGCAATCTCCCCCGAGAGTCCGTATCGACAGGGAGGTTTACGACCTCGATGTTGGATCAGGACATCCTAGTGGTGCAGCCGCTACTAAGGGTTCGTTTGTTCAACGATTAACAGTCCTACGTGATCTGAGTTCAGACCGGAGCAATCCAGGTCGGTTTCTATCTATGATGAACTCTTCCCAGTACGAAAGGATAGGAAAAGTGAGGCCAATACCACAAGCAAGCCTTCGCCTTAAGTGATGAAGCCAACTTAATCACAAAAGGCTATCACATTCCACCACACCCTAGAAAAGGGCCAGCTAGCGTGGCAGAGCTCGGCAAATGCAAAAGGCTTAAGTCCTTTAATTCAGAGGTTCAAATCCTCTCCCTAGCTTCCCCCCATGACCAACCACCCAATGCTAATCAACCTTATCATAGCCCTCTCCTATGCCTTACCAATCCTAATCGCAGTAGCCTTCCTAACACTAGTAGAACGTAAAATCCTAAGCTACATGCAAGGACGAAAAGGCCCAAACATCGTAGGCCCCTTCGGCCTACTCCAACCCCTGGCAGATGGTATTAAGCTATTCATCAAAGAACCCATCCGCCCGTCAACATCCTCCCCATTTCTATTTATAGCAACCCCCATACTAGCCCTCCTCCTCGCAATTTCCATCTGAACCCCGCTCCCTATGCCCTTCCCCCTCGCAGATCTTAACCTCGGCCTGCTATTCCTAGTGACCATATCTAGCTTAGCAGTGTACTCCATTCTCTGATCAGGATGAGCCTCAAATTCAAAATATGCCCTAATTGGGGCTCTCCGGGCAGTAGCTCAGACTATCTCCTACGAAGTCACCCTAGCTATCATCCTCCTATCCATTGTCCTACTGAGCGGAGACTACACCCTGGGCACTCTAGCAGTCACCCAAGAGCCCCTATATCTAATCTTTGCCTGCTGACCCCTGGCTATGATATGATACGTCTCCACGCTCGCCGAGACAAACCGAGCCCCCTTTGACCTTACAGAAGGAGAGTCCGAATTAGTCTCCGGATTTAACGTAGAATATGCAGCTGGGCCATTCGCCCTATTCTTCCTAGCTGAATACGCCAACATCATACTAATAAACACACTAACTGCCCTCCTGTTCTTCAACCCGAGTGCCCTCAACCCTCCCCCAGAGCTATACCCCGTGATCCTAGCCACTAAAGTCCTGCTCTTATCCGCAGGCTTCCTGTGAATCCGTGCCTCATACCCACGATTCCGCTACGACCAACTAATACACCTGCTATGAAAAAACTTCCTCCCCCTCACACTAGCCCTATGCCTGTGGCACACCAGCCTACCAATCTCCTATGCAGGCCTGCCCCCATACATAAGGATGCACTAAAGGAAATGTGCCTGAACGCTAAGGGTCACTATGATAAAGTGAACATAGAGGTGCACCAACCCTCTCATTTCCTAAGACCTTAGAAAAGCAGGAATTGAACCTGCACTAAAGGGATCAAAACCCTCCATACTTCCATTATATTATTTTCTAGTAGGGTCAGCTAAACAAGCTATCGGGCCCATACCCCGAAAATGATGGTTCAACCCCTTCCCCTGCTAATGAACCCCCAAGCAAAAGTAATCTTTGCCTCCAGCCTTCTCCTAGGATCAACTATCACAATCTCAAGCAACCACTGAACCATAGCCTGAACCGGACTTGAGATCAACACCCTAGCAATCCTGCCACTAATTTCGAAATCCCACCACCCCCGAGCCATTGAGGCCGCAACCAAATATTTTCTAGTGCAAGCGGCCGCTTCCGCCCTACTCCTATTCTCCAGCATGATTAACGCATGGCACACAGGGCAGTGAGATATCACCCAACTAACCTGCCCAACATCCTGCGTGATCCTAACCGCAGCTATTGCAATAAAACTAGGGCTAGCCCCATTCCACTTCTGATTCCCCGAAGTACTACAGGGCTGCTCCATTACCACCGGACTCCTCCTGTCCACAGCCATGAAATTCCCGCCAATCACACTCCTCTACATGACCTCACAATCACTAAACCCCTCTATGCTAACCACCATGGCCCTCCTCTCCGCAGCCCTGGGCGGATGAATAGGGCTTAACCAAACTCAAACCCGAAAAATCCTAGCCTTCTCATCCATCTCCCACTTAGGTTGAATAGCCGTAATCATTGCCTACAGCCCCAAACTAGCCCTGCTTAATTTCTACCTATACGTGGTAATAACCGCAGCCGTGTTCCTCACCCTGAACACAATCAAAACTTTAAACCTAGCCACACTAATAACCACATGAGCAAAAACCCCAGCTTTAAGCGCAATACTAATGCTAACCCTACTCTCCTTGGCAGGCCTACCCCCTCTAACAGGATTCCTGCCCAAATGACTGATCATCCAAGAACTAGTCAACCAAGAGATAGCCCCAACAGCCACAATCATCGCCCTCCTGTCCCTATTGGGCCTATTCTTCTACCTCCGACTAGCATACTGTGCGACAATCACACTTCCCCCACACACGACAAACCACATGAAACAGTGGTACACCAACAAACCAACCAGCACCTCAGTTGCTATCCTAGTCGCACTATCCATCACCCTCCTACCAATCTCCCCAATACTACGCACCATTGTCTAAGAAACTTAGGATTACCAAAACCGAAGGCCTTCAAAGCCTTAAACAAGAGTTAGACCCTCTTAGTTTCTGCTAAGATTCGCAGGACATTACCCTGCATCTTCTGAATGCAACCCAGACACTTTAATTAAGCTAGAACCTTGGGCACCCTAGACAGGTGGGCTTTGATCCCACGACTACATAGTTAACAGCTATGTGCCTAAACCAACCGGCTTCTATCTAAGACCCCGGCACACAATCAATGTGCATCGATGAGCTTGCAACTCACCATGAACTTCACTACGGAGCCGATAAGAAGAGGAATTGAACCTCTGTAAAAAGGACTACAGCCTAACGCTTATACACTCAGCCATCTTACCTGTGACATTCATTAACCGATGATTATTCTCAACCAACCACAAAGATATCGGCACCCTCTACCTAATTTTCGGCGCATGAGCCGGGATGGTAGGTACCGCCCTAAGCCTCCTTATCCGAGCAGAACTAGGCCAACCAGGCGCTCTACTGGGAGACGACCAAGTCTACAACGTAGTAGTTACAGCCCACGCCTTCGTAATAATTTTCTTTATGGTTATACCAATCATGATCGGAGGCTTCGGAAACTGACTAGTCCCTCTAATAATCGGAGCCCCAGATATAGCATTCCCACGAATAAACAACATAAGCTTCTGACTACTCCCCCCATCCTTCTTACTACTTCTAGCCTCCTCTACAGTCGAAGCAGGGGTAGGAACAGGCTGAACAGTGTACCCCCCTCTAGCAGGCAACCTAGCCCACGCCGGAGCCTCAGTAGACCTAGCCATCTTCTCCCTACACCTAGCCGGTATTTCCTCAATCCTGGGGGCTATCAATTTCATCACTACAGCAATCAACATAAAACCGCCCGCCCTGTCACAATACCAAACTCCCCTATTCGTTTGATCCGTACTAATTACTGCAGTACTACTACTCCTGTCACTCCCCGTTCTTGCTGCTGGCATTACAATGCTCCTCACCGACCGCAACCTCAACACCACCTTCTTCGACCCCGCAGGAGGAGGAGACCCTGTACTGTATCAACACCTCTTCTGATTCTTCGGCCACCCTGAAGTATACATTCTAATCCTCCCAGGATTCGGAATCATCTCCCACGTCGTAGCCTACTACGCAGGAAAAAAAGAGCCCTTCGGATATATAGGAATAGTATGAGCCATGCTGTCCATCGGGTTCTTAGGATTCATCGTCTGAGCCCACCACATATTCACCGTGGGAATGGACGTAGACACTCGAGCATATTTCACTTCCGCTACAATGATCATTGCCATCCCAACAGGAATCAAAGTATTCAGCTGACTAGCAACCCTTCACGGTGGCACAATCAAATGAGACCCCCCAATACTATGAGCCCTAGGCTTTATCTTCCTATTTACCATCGGAGGCCTAACAGGAATCGTACTAGCAAACTCCTCACTGGATATCGCCCTACACGATACCTACTATGTTGTAGCCCACTTCCACTACGTCCTATCAATAGGAGCAGTATTCGCTATCCTAGCCGGATTCACTCACTGATTCCCCCTATTCACCGGGTACACCCTTCACTCCACATGAGCCAAAGCTCACTTCGGAGTAATGTTCGTGGGAGTAAACCTAACCTTCTTCCCACAACACTTCCTAGGCCTAGCCGGTATGCCACGACGATACTCAGACTACCCAGACGCCTACACCCTATGAAACACAATCTCCTCAGTGGGCTCACTAATCTCCCTAACAGCCGTAATCATACTAGTCTTCATCATCTGAGAAGCCTTCGCGTCAAAACGCAAAGCCTTCCAGCCAGAACTAACAAGCACAAACGTTGAATGAATTCACGGCTGCCCGCCCCCATTCCATACCTTTGAAGAACCAGCCTTCGTCCAAGTCCAAGAAAGGAAGGAGTCGAACCCCCATATGTTGGTTTCAAGCCAACCGCATAAACCACTCATGCTTCTTTCTCATAGGGGTGTTAGTAAAACTATTACATAGCCTTGTCAAGGCTAAATTACAGGTGAAACCCCAGTACACCTCACCATTCAACCATGGCTAACCACTCACAATTCGGTTTCCAAGACGCCTCATCACCTATCATGGAAGAACTTATGCAATTTCACGACCATGCCCTAATGGTAGCCCTAGCTATCTGTAGCCTGGTCCTCTATATCCTGACCCTGATACTTACAGAAAAATTATCATCAAGCTCTGTAGACGCCCAAGAAATCGAGCTTGTCTGAACTATCCTCCCAGCTGCAGTCCTAATCATACTAGCTCTCCCCTCCCTGCGAATCCTATATATAATAGACGAAATCAACGAGCCAGATCTCACCCTAAAAGCCATTGGCCACCAATGATACTGAACCTACGAATACACAGACCTCAAAGAACTGACATTCGACTCCTACATGGTCCCCACATCAGACCTACCGCTAGGACACTTCCGCCTACTAGAAGTAGATCACCGAGTCATCGTACCAACAGACTCTAAAGTTCGAGTCATTGTCACCGCTGACGACGTGCTGCACTCATGGGCTGTACCAAGCCTAGGAGTAAAAACCGACGCAATCCCCGGCCGACTCAATCAAACTGCCTTCCTCGCCTCCCGCCCTGGAGTATACTACGGACAGTGCTCAGAAATCTGCGGAGCCAACCACAGCTTCATACCAATCGTAGTTGAGTCTACCCCCCTCGCCAACTTCGAGAACTGATCCTCCCTACTTTCCTCCTAATCATTAAGAAGCTATGAAACAGCACTAGCCTTTTAAGCTAGAGACAGAGGGCTCATCCCTCCTTAATGGTATGCCCCAACTAAACCCAAACCCCTGATTTTTTATCATGATCATTACATGACTTACCTTCACCCTAATCATCCAACCAAAACTACTCTCATTCACCTCCACAAACCCCCCGCATAGCAAAAAGCCTAAAACCTTCAAAACAACCCCCTGAACCTGACCATGAACCTAAGCTTTTTCGACCAATTCTCAAGCCCATCCCTGCTAGGAATCCCCCTAATCCTTATCTCCATAACATTCCCAGCCCTTCTACTTCCCTCCCCAGGTAACCGATGGATCACCAGCCGACTCTCCACACTACAACTATGATTCATCAACCTAGTTACAAAACAATTAATAATACCACTGGACAAAAAAGGCCACAAATGAGCCTTAATCCTCACCTCACTAATAATCTTCCTACTCCTAGTCAACCTGCTAGGCCTCCTACCATACACATTCACACCAACCACCCAACTGTCCATAAACCTGGCCCTAGCCTTCCCCCTATGACTCGCCACGCTCCTCACAGGCCTGCGAAACCAACCCTCCGCCTCCCTAGGCCATCTTCTGCCAGAGGGCACCCCCACACCCCTAATCCCAGCCCTAGTCTTAATCGAGACAACAAGCCTCCTTATCCGACCTCTAGCACTAGGCGTCCGCCTAACAGCCAACCTAACGGCAGGCCACCTCCTCATCCAACTCATCTCCACCGCCTCAACCGCCCTATTCTCAACAATACCAGCAGTGTCTCTCCTGACCCTACTCATCCTGTTACTACTAACCATCCTAGAAGTAGCAGTGGCCATAATTCAGGCCTACGTCTTCGTTCTACTACTAAGCCTCTACCTACAAGAAAACATCTAACACCTAATGGCACACCAAGCACACTCTTATCATATAGTAGACCCAAGCCCATGACCCATCTTAGGGGCAGGAGCCGCCCTCCTCATCACCTCAGGACTCACCATATGATTCCACTACAACTCCCCTCTGCTCCTCATCATCGGCCTAACCTCCACCCTCCTAGTCATGTTCCAATGATGACGAGACATCGTACGAGAGAGCACATTCCAAGGCCACCACACCCCAACCGTCCAAAAGGGCCTACGATACGGCATAGCCCTATTCATCACATCAGAGGCATTCTTCTTCTTAGGCTTCTTCCGAGCCTTCTTCCACTCAAGCCTAGCCCCTACCCCAGAACTAGGAGGCCAGTGACCACCCGTAGGGATCACACCCCTAAATCCCATGGAGGTCCCTCTACTAAACACTGCTATCCTCCTAGCCTCAGGGGTCACCGTCACATGAGCCCACCATAGTATCACAGAAGCTAACCGAAAACAAGCTATCCATGCCCTTACCCTCACAGTCCTTCTAGGATTCTACTTCACCGCCCTACAAGCCATAGAGTACTACGAGGCCCCATTCACCATCGCCGACGGGGTATACGGCTCAACATTCTTCGTAGCCACAGGATTCCACGGACTACACGTAATCATTGGATCCACATTCCTCCTAGTATGCTTACTACGTCTAATCAAATACCACTTCACATCAAACCACCACTTCGGATTCGAAGCAGCAGCCTGATACTGACACTTCGTAGACGTCGTATGACTACTCCTCTATATCTCTATCTACTGATGAGGATCCTGCTCTTCTAGTATAATCAATACAATCGACTTCCAATCCTTAGAATCTGGTTTAACCCCAGAGAAGAGCAATGAACATAATTCTATTCATACTCACCGCATCTCTAACCCTGAGCATCCTACTAACCGCCTTAAACTTCTGATTAGCCCAAATAAACCCAGACTCAGAAAAGCTCTCCCCATACGAGTGTGGATTCGACCCCCTTGGATCCGCCCGACTCCCCTTCTCAGTACGATTCTTCCTAGTAGCAATCCTATTCCTCCTATTCGACCTAGAAATCGCCTTGCTACTTCCCCTACCATGAGCAATTCAACTCCAATCCCCCACCACCACATTAACCTGAGCTTCGACCCTCATCCTCCTCCTAACACTAGGACTGGTCTACGAATGAAAACAAGGCGGACTAGAATGAGCAGAATAACAGAAAGTTAGTCTAACCAAGACAGTTGATTTCGGCTCAACAAATTATAGTACTCACCCTATAACTTTCTTTATGTCTTACCTACACTTCAGCTTCTACGCGGCCTTCACCCTGAGCAGCCTAGGCTTAGCCTTCCACCGAACCCATCTAATCTCTGCCCTGCTATGTCTAGAGAGCATAATACTGTCATTGTACGTAGCCCTAACCATATGACCCATCCAAACACAGACACCATCCGCCTCCGTCCTACCTACCATCATATTAACATTCTCCGCCTGCGAGGCAGGAACCGGACTAGCACTGCTAGTCGCCTCCACCCGAACTCACGGTTCCGACCACCTACACAACTTCAACCTACTACAATGCTAAAAATCATCGTCCCAACTATCATACTCCTACCCCTAGCCACCCTATCCCCACACAAACACCTATGGACTAACATCACAACACATAGCCTATTGATCGCCACTGTCAGCCTACAGTGACTAGCTCCAACATACTATCCAGGCAAAACCCTAACTCCCTGGGCCTCTGTAGACCAAATCTCCTCCCCCCTACTAGTATTATCCTGCTGACTACTCCCTCTCATAATCATAGCTAGCCAAAACCACCTAGAACAAGAACCCCCCATCCGCAAACGCATCTTCGCCGTAACACTAGTCCTAGCCCAACCATTCCTCATCCTAGCCTTTTCAGCCTCAGAACTAATACTGTTCTACATCGCATTTGAAGCCACCCTAATCCCAACCCTAATCCTCATCACACGATGGGGCAACCAGCCAGAACGCTTAAGCGCCGGCATCTACCTCCTGTTCTACACCCTGGCCAGCTCCCTCCCCCTATTAATTGCCATCATACACCTGCACAACCAAATCGGCACACTATACTTCCCCCTACTCAAGTTATCCCACCCCACAACCCCAGCCTCCTGAACAGGACTAATATCAAGCCTTGCCCTACTCCTCGCCTTCATAGTTAAAGCCCCCCTATACGGCTTACACTTATGACTACCCAAAGCCCACGTAGAGGCCCCAATCGCCGGATCCATGCTACTAGCCGCCCTCCTATTAAAACTAGGAGGATACGGCATTATACGCATAACCCTACTAGTAAACCCATCAACAAACAACCTACACTACCCATTCATCATCCTAGCCCTATGAGGGGCACTAATAACTAGTGCCATTTGCTTACGGCAAATTGACCTAAAATCATTAATCGCATACTCATCCGTCAGCCATATAGGCCTAGTCGTAGCTGCAACCATAATCCAGACCCAATGAGCATTCTCAGGCGCAATAATCCTAATAATCTCCCACGGACTAACCTCCTCCATACTATTCTGCCTGGCCAACACCAACTATGAGCGAACCCACAGCCGTATCCTCCTGCTCGCCCGAGGCCTCCAACCTCTCCTGCCTCTTATAGCCTCCTGATGACTCCTAGCCAACCTGGCCAACATAGCCCTCCCCCCGACAACAAACCTCATAGCAGAGCTCACAATCGTAATTACTCTCTTTAACTGATCCCCCCTAACACTCATCCTCACGGGGGCCACAATACTACTAACCGCCTCATACACCCTACACATACTCATAACCACTCAACGAGGCACTATCCCATCCCACATCACATCAATCCAAAACTCCTCTACACGAGAGCATCTCCTCATAGCCCTACACACAATCCCCATAGGACTATTGATCCTAAAACCTGAACTCATCCCAGGAGTCCCTATATGCAAGTATAGTTTCAACCAAAACATTAGACTGTGATTCTAAAAATAGAAGTTAGACCCTTCTTACCTGCCGAGGGGAGGTTAAACCAGCAGGAGCTGCTAATTCTCGCATCTGAGTCTAAAACCTCAGTCCCCTTACTTTCAAAGGATAACAGTAATCCAATGGTCTTAGGAACCACTCATCTTGGTGCAAATCCAAGTGAAAGTAATGGACCTACCATTAGTCCTAAACACATTTATACTACTAACCCTAACAACCCTCCTCACCCCAATCATCTTCCCATTCCTCTCAAACAGCCTAAAAAACACTCCCAGCACCATCACAAGCACAGTAAAAACCTCATTCCTAATCAGCCTAATCCCCATAACAATCTTCATCCACTCAGGAACAGAAAGCCTAACCTCTCTCTGAGAATGAAAATTCATCACGAACTTCAAAATCCCAATTAGCCTAAAAATAGACTTCTACTCTCTAACATTCTTCCCAATTGCCCTATTCGTATCCTGATCGATCCTACAGTTTGCAACATGATACATAGCATCAGATCCATATATCACAAAATTCTTCACCTACCTCCTGTTCTTTCTAGTAGCAATACTCATCCTAATCATCGCCAACAACTTCTTCATCCTGTTCATCGGCTGAGAGGGAGTAGGAATCATGTCCTTCCTCCTAATCAGCTGATGACACGGACGGGCAGAGGCCAACACCGCAGCCCTACAAGCTGTATTGTACAACCGGATCGGAGATATTGGCCTCATTCTCTGCATAGCATGACTAGCCTCCACTATCAACACCTGAGAAATCCAACAAATCTCCTCCCCCTCACAAGCCCCAACACTGCCCCTTCTAGGCCTAATCCTAGCCGCAACGGGCAAATCAGCCCAATTCGGCCTACATCCATGACTCCCCGCCGCTATAGAAGGGCCCACCCCAGTCTCCGCCCTACTCCACTCAAGCACCATAGTAGTAGCTGGAATCTTCCTACTCATCCGAACCCACCCACTATTCAACAGCAACCAGACCGCCCTAACCCTATGCCTATGTCTAGGGGCCCTCTCCACCCTATTCGCAGCCACATGTGCCCTGACCCAAAACGACATTAAAAAAATCATCGCCTTCTCCACCTCAAGCCAACTAGGCCTAATGATAGTAACAATCGGACTAAACCTGCCACAACTAGCCTTCCTACACATCTCAACGCACGCGTTCTTCAAAGCTATGCTGTTCCTATGTTCAGGCTCCATCATTCACTGCCTAAACGGAGAACAAGACATTCGAAAAATAGGAGGACTACAAAAAATACTACCAACAACCACCTCATGCCTAACCATTGGCAACCTAGCCCTAATGGGCACACCATTCCTCGCAGGATTCTACTCAAAAGACCAAATCATCGAATGCCTAAACACATCCTACCTAAACACCTGGGCCCTACTACTAACCCTACTAGCCACCTCCTTCACCGCAGTATATACAATCCGCATAACTGTGCTAGTACAAACTGGATTCACCCGAATCCCACCCCTAACTCCAATAAACGAAAACAACCCAGCAGTAGTCGCCCCAATCACCCGCCTAGCGCTAGGAAGCATCACAGCCGGACTTATCATCACCTCCTTCATCATCCCAATGAAAACCCCACCTACAACCATACCCCTATACATCAAAATAACCGCCATACTAGTCACAGTCCTAGGCATCCTACTAGCCCTAGAAATCTCAAAAATAGCACAAACCCACATCCTAACAAAACAAGGCCCTTTCTCAAACTTCTCCACATCACTAGGCTACTTCAACCCCCTAATACACCGCTTCACCTCAACCAACCTACTAAGCGGAGGCCAAAACATCGCCTCCCACCTAATCGATCTCTCCTGATACAAAAAACTAGGACCAGAAGGGCTAGCTGACCTACAACTAATAGCAACCAAAACCTCCACTACCCTACACTCAGGACTAATCAAAGCCTACCTAGGAGCTTTTGCCCTATCCATCCTCATCGCCTTAATATCCACATACAGAACCAACTAATGGCCCTCAATCTTCGTAAAAACCACCCATTACTCAAAACCATCAACGACGCTCTAATCGACCTACCCACACCATCAAACATCTCAGCCTGATGAAACTTCGGATCCCTTCTAGGCATTTGCCTCGCCACACAAATCATCACCGGCCTCTTACTAGCCACACACTACACGGCAGACACCTCCCTGGCCTTCAACTCAGTAGCTCACATATGCCGAAACGTACAATTCGGCTGATTAATCCGAAACCTCCACGCAAATGGAGCATCATTCTTTTTCATCTGCATCTACCTACACATCGGACGAGGATTTTACTACGGATCCTACCTCAACAAAGAAACCTGAAATATGGGAGTACTCCTTCTACTAACACTGATAGCAACTGCCTTCGTAGGATACGTCCTGCCTTGAGGACAAATATCATTCTGAGGGGCTACAGTAATTACTAACCTATTCTCAGCAATCCCCTACATCGGCCAAACACTCGTAGAATGAGCCTGAGGAGGATTCTCAGTAGACAACCCTACCCTAACCCGATTCTTTGCACTACACTTCCTACTCCCATTCCTAATCGTAGGGCTAACCCTAGTACACTTAACCTTCCTCCACGAAACAGGATCCAACAACCCGCTAGGAATCCCCGCAGACTGCGACAAAATTCCCTTCCACCCGTACTACTCTACAAAAGACATCCTAGGGTTTGCACTGATAATCATCCTACTCGTCTCCCTAGCCCTATTCTCCCCCAACCTACTAGGAGACCCAGAAAACTTCACCCCAGCGAACCCCCTAGCCACACCACCCCACATCAAACCCGAATGATACTTCCTATTTGCATACGCCATTCTTCGATCTATTCCAAACAAACTAGGTGGAGTCCTAGCCCTAGCTGCCTCCGTACTAGTCCTATTCCTAATACCCCTTCTCCACACCTCTAAACTACGCTCAATAACATTCCGACCCATCTCACAAATCCTCTTCTGGGCCCTAGTCGCCAACCTCCTAATCCTCACTTGAGTAGGGAGCCAACCTGTCGAGCATCCATTCATTATCATCGGACAACTAGCCTCACTCTCCTACTTCACAATCATTCTAGTCCTATTCCCCCTCGCAGCCGTACTAGAGAACAAAATACTAAAACTTTAACCTACTCTAATAGTTTATATAAAACATTGGTCTTGTAAGCCAAAGATTGAAGGATCAACCCCTTCTTAGAGTTTCCCCCAACCATCAGAAAGAAAGGAGTCAAACCTTCCTCACCAACTCCCAAAGCTGGCATTTTCAACTAAACTACTTTCTGAACACCCCTAAACTGCCCGAATAGACCCTCGAGACAACCCCCGCACAAGCTCCAGCACCACAAACAAAGTCAACAACAGCCCCCACCCGCCGATTAAAAACAGCCCCGCCCCCCAAGAGTAAAACATAGCTACTCCGCTAAAATCCGACCGCACCAGGGACAGCCCCTCATTATTCGCCACCCCCTCAGTCCCCAGAAGCTCGAACCCCCCTACTATCACCGCCCCTACCATAACAACTAACCCCAGCCCCACACCATACCCAACCACCCCTCAGTCAGCCCAGGCCTCCGGGTAAGGATCCGCCGCCAGCGAGACTGAATAAACAAATACTACCAGCATCCCCCCAAGATACACTATAACCAAAACCAGCCCTACAAAAGAAACCCCCAGACTCACCAATCAGCCACACCCAGCTACAGAAGCCAAAACCAGCCCTACAACCCCATAGTAGGGAGAAGGGTTGGAGGCGACTGCTAATCCCCCCAAAATGAAACAAAGTCCTAAAAATAACACAAATTCTATCATAATTCTCGCCCGGCCTCGATCCGGGATCTGCAACCTGAAAAGCTGCCGTCATAGCACTTTAACTACAAGAACCTACCCCCCCCTTCCCCCCCGCATGTTTTTCTCATGCTTTACGGGGTATGTACCTCCTCATTTAGTATTTTTGCCCCATCAGACACTACTATATTGTAGGATACTCCACGCCATACGGGTATGCTATGCCATTTCAACTCAAACATTTGGCCCAAAGAGATAATGTTCGTGCAATAACCCTTCCAGTCACATCCTTGTTTCAGGGACCATTTAACCCAAGTGATCCTACCTCCGGCCGAGCCGCAAGCGTTACTTAAGATCGGGACTCTCTTCCTCGTATTTACCCCCACCAGCAAACGGATATTGTCACAGCACTCCTTTGCATTCCCCCAGACTACACAATTCGCCCACCTCCAAGGATACTATTCCTAACCAACCACTTTCAAGGACTCCCAAGCCAGAGAACCTGGTTATCTATTGATCGTGAACCTCACGAGAACCGAGCTACTCAACGTCTGTGCTGCTTTAGGTTATTGTCTTCAAGGGCATGACCTCCCCCTACACCCTAGCCCAACTTGCTCTTTTGCGCCTCTGGTTCCTATTTCAGGGCCATAACTTGATCCAATCCGTCTTCCTTGCTCTTCACAGATACAAGCGGTCGGATGAATACTCCTCCCTCTACCTCGTAATCCCGACATCCGACCGCCTTGGCACTTTATTCCTTTTGGGGGTCCTTTCAATAAGCCCTTCAAGTGCGTAGCAGGTGATATCTTCCTCTTGACATGTCCATCACATGACCGTCGAACCAACAATCTACCGAAACCACCTAACTTGTCATGGTCTCATGGGATAAGGCCGTCGCATACTCGGATACTGATGCACTTTGACCCCATTCACGAGGGGGAGGCTATTTACCTCTTAAGTAAGCAGATAATGCAATGGTCACCGGACATAATTACGTTATTTACCCTTTCTAGGAATTCCTACCCAATCCCCCATTTTCGTCGTTCGTTTCTTTTTTGTTTGTCATTTTTAATTTTTATTCATCAAACATTTAACTGTATGTTCCTACAAAAAACCAAACATCCATTGTCATTACGTTGACAACTAATTAACAAACAAACTTCCTCTAACTTTCCCCCAATTAACAAACGCAAACAAACACCATTTTCATCAACAAACTAACCAACACTAAACCCAAAACCCCCTACCAACCCCAACCATAGCACCACACAATCACCCTGCCCCCTCAATCCACCCAAACTAAAAACCAAACAAAAACACAAACCATCGCCACTATTCAATCACACT